CTTATCATTTATGTAAAAACGGAAACTCAAAATCAAAATAAAAAGGATTAATTAATTTGAATGAAACTTGACTTCTGAGTTCTTATCAAAGATTGAATAAAAAAAGAGAAAATGATTCCAATTTGGCGTCTTAAAAGAAATGAGCGGACTAGAATCGACAGTATTCTATCAGATCCGATACTATAGTATAGTAAGAAAGAAATATATATTTCTTTCTTACCATATCTATTAGTGTTAGTGTAGTGTATAAAGTTGTACTTTATAATAAAGATAATAAAGACAGGGACTTCGTGTCGATCAATCTACAATATTATCTTGATATATGTAAATATCAAGATAATATATGGAATTTACATAGAACCAATTCTCTTTTTTGATACATCTTTTTTTCGATCAATATTAAAAAACTGTCTTGTCTTACTTTCTAGTTCTAATTTAGAGATTTCTTATTGTTTGCAATCTGAGTCTCGTCAACGAAGGAAAAAGCATTATCGGCATCTATTCCTAAGAAAAAATTGACAGGAGTTCTATGGGCACTTCTTCGGATTTTAAAAGGGAATAAGTATAATAAAAAAATAAACCTCACAAATTTTTAATGCTTGAAACCCTGATAAAGTCGAAATTCCATTTCTAAAATAATAAAAGAATCGGGAAGTGCGCAATATGTGACTCCCAAGGCAAGATCTTATTATGCATATTCTCTCGTTATACAACGACTTTGCCTAATTTTTTCTCATAGAAATCGTGTATACACTTAAAAAATTCCTTTTTGAGCAGGAAAAGTAAAGAGGGAAACAAAAAGGGAGTCGGGCCTTCTTTAGTATCCATCTAAAATTAAAATTATGGGAAGAGCCCGTCCATTGAAATAGAAAATTTACGAATGTAAGGTAAGTCCTAAATGAAGATATTTTTTTAAATAATTCAAAACATGTTGCAGAACGATCTATAAAACAATTGATATGGTTTGATTCCTCAATCAATTCGTAGTACCTCTAGAGTCCACTTCTTCCCCATACTACGAGTGAAAGGGAAAAAGTAAAGACTACCATTAAAGCAGCCCAAGCAAGACTTACTATATCCATGTGAATTATGTCCCCTATCTCTATGAAGGAATTATTCCATTATTGCTCATTAATAATAGTGGAATCAACGGCGCAGAGTCAAAAAGGGATTCTAACCGAACACTGTTGATGAACTAATCCCAATAACTTCTACTAAATTCCTATACGACTTCTAATTGGGAAAGACTAAACACAAGTAAAATAGGCAATGACACCTTAAGGGAATGTTACTAATGGAACATATAAGAATAATAAGGCCTGTTCTTTTTGCCGTTTTTATCTCTATAGAAGTTAATTATATTCTCCATTCAGTCACATATTGAATGTGAACACTCATAAATTCTCGTGAGTCTGTATAGATATACAGTAAGTATTCTTATTATTAAGTATAAGTATATTAAGTATATAAAGGCTCTTCCGGTCTTTACACAACTAAACTGCTAATTTAATTAGATTTCGTATCTGTCTATCCAATCTGTCTATCCAACAGAATTCAAGACTCAGCTAGTATACACTACATTAGTAGTAGAGGGGGATCTTGAAAGTCGTGATAGCCCTTCCACCATTAGAATCTTTTTAATACTAGATTTACTACAATATTTGAATATTTTAGAAAACCCCCAGGCCAAATGCACAATCCGTTTCTACTGCCGGGAAAAATTAGGTGAGTATATATCAACAGAACAGAATAAGAGATTTCGAGTCTTTTATTGATCAGGCGACACCCGGATTTGAACTGGGGAAAAAGGATTTGCAGTCCCCCGCCTTACCACTCGGCCATATCGCCAAAATAATACAAAAAAATAGATGGAAATTTTCCTGCTTAAGGTTGGATTACTGAACCTCTTCTTTTTCTTTTGTACTTGTATCTTGGAAGCCTTTTTTTCTTAATTATTTTCCGAAAAAAGAGCCCTTTCCTCTTTTTGATTTAATTTGATCCACCTCTTCGATTGATTGTATAGTATCTCAAAACACACAAACATAATACCTAAAAACTTCCCCTCCCTTTTCTATTGAAAAGAAAAATGTGTATTTTTAGTCACAAAAAAACAAGTTGATGACAAATTTGAACCATTAACTATTGACTCCTGGCTGCAAATTCATGAATGAGTCTTGGATTTTAATATAAAATTGTGGTTTCCTAATGACACAAGAAACTTAAAAATGATACATAACTAATCAAATCAGCGTTTATTAAGTATTTTTTATTTTCAATTTATACATTTCAATTATAACAATATATATGGGTATATGTAAACCCCAGAACATAAATTGTTACACAGATATTTAATTGGTTATCTTATTTTATATAGGTTGCCTAGAGGGAATTCTCAGGAAATTTTATTCAAATTTTTATTTTCATGGAATAAAAATAGAAGGGCAATAGAAGGGGAATATATAGATATATCTATATCTGCCTATATATCTGTTTAATAAAT